CTCTTAGAAAGCAGTTCAACCGCCTCCTAGTATTCTCTGTCATGAATGTGCCCCTCTCTCTCTATGTATATATTAAATATATACAGAAGAAATGAGGGTTGTTTCGTTGATTGTATTGTAGGATTCCAGATTTCTATACTCGAGTCTCTTTGAATTCTCAATGATACATTCTGAATGTAAATGTGAAAGAAAGCCTCTAAAATCCCTTTCTCTAAAGTAAGTAGTCCAATTCTGAATTCTCTGCGGATCCTGTGAATTCGAAACAGGGGGGAGTTTTTGGGACTAATGAAATTGGAATTCCACCCCTAGGATTACGGTGGGTTGGAATAAAAAAAATAGGAACAACGAATGCCCCATTGCGTATTGATACTTATCGGGTATAAAATAGATCTGTTTCTATTTGTTCCTACAAACAGAATTGGTCCGTTATTCCCAAATTCACCCTTGCTCCGAGATAATCCATTCAAAAGGGGAAGTCCATAGCTCCCAATGCGAGAAAGTTACATAGTGTCTATTTTTCTTTGATAAAGAGGTCTTTCCATGGGTTTGCCTTGGTATCGTGTTCATACTGTCGTATTGAATGATCCCGGTCGGTTGCTTTCTGTCCATATAATGCATACTGCTCTAGTTTCGGGTTGGGCCGGGTCGATGGCCCTATACGAATTAGCCGTTTTTGATCCCTCTGATCCCGTTCTTGATCCGATGTGGAGACAAGGTATGTTCGTTATACCCTTCATGACCCGGTTAGGAATAACCAATTCGTGGGGCGGTTGGAGTATAGCAGGAGGCACTATAACGAATCCGGGTATTTGGAGTTACGAAGGTGTGGCCGGGGCACATATTGTATTTTCTGGCTTGTGCTTCTTGGCAGCTATCTGGCATTGGGTGTATTGGGATCTAGAAATATTCTGTGATGAGCGTACAGGAAAACCTTCTTTGGATTTGCCCAAGATCTTTGGAATTCATTTATTTCTCTCAGGGCTAGCTTGCTTTGGGTTTGGCGCATTTCATGTAACAGGCTTGTATGGTCCTGGAATATGGGTGTCCGATCCGTATGGACTCACGGGAAAAGTACAGTCTGTAAATCCTGCGTGGGGTGTAGAAGGTTTTGATCCTTTTGTTCCAGGAGGAATAGCCTCTCATCATATTGCAGCAGGGACATTGGGTATTTTGTCGGGCCTATTCCATCTTAGTGTCCGTCCGTCCCAACGTCTATACAAAGGATTACGTATGGGTAATATTGAAACTGTACTTTCCAGTAGTATCGCTGCTGTCTTTTTTGCAGCTTTTGTTGTTGCTGGAACTATGTGGTATGGTTCAGCAACGACCCCGATCGAATTATTTGGTCCCACCCGGTATCAATGGGATCAGGGATACTTCCAGCAAGAAATCTATCGAAGAGTTGGCGCCGGCCTAGCCGAAAATCAGAGTTTCTCAGAAGCTTGGTCTAAAATTCCAGAAAAATTAGCTTTTTATGATTACATCGGAAATAATCCAGCAAAAGGGGGATTATTCAGAGCGGGCTCAATGGACAACGGGGATGGAATAGCGGTTGGATGGTTAGGACATCCTATCTTTAGAGAGAAAGAAGGCCGCGAGCTTTTTGTACGCCGTATGCCTACTTTTTTTGAAACATTTCCAGTCGTTTTGGTAGACGGAGACGGAATTGTGAGAGCCGACGTTCCTTTTCGAAGGGCAGAGTCGAAGTATAGTGTCGAACAAGTCGGTGTAACTGTTGAGTTTTATGGTGGTGAACTCAATGGAGTCAGTTATAGGGATCCTGCTACTGTGAAAAAATACGCTAGACGCGCTCAATTGGGTGAAATTTTTGAATTAGATCGTGCTACTTTGAAATCGGATGGTGTTTTTCGTAGCAGCCCCAGGGGTTGGTTTACTTTTGGCCATGCTTCATTTGCTTTGCTTTTCTTTTTCGGGCACATTTGGCACGGTGCGAGAACTTTGTTCAGAGATGTTTTTGCCGGCATTGACCCAGATTTGGATGCTCAAGTGGAATTTGGAGCATTCCAAAAACTTGGAGATCCAACTACAAGGCGACAGTTAGTCTGATACAACATTCTTTGGTACTTTTCGCCTTTATTTGATTTTTTTGAGTTAACACAGGGTATCAGAGAGGCCTTGATTTTTGGATCACCGACTTTTGACTCTTGCCCTTTCTTTATCTGGGAGATGATCCCACCAAATGAACAGATGTGGAAGCTATAATTGTAAACCACGATCGAATCTATGGAAGCATTGGTTTATACATTCCTCTTAGTCTCTACTCTAGGGATCATTTTTTTCGCTATCTTTTTTCGAGAACCACCGAAGGTTCCAACTAAAAATAAAAAGGTGAAATGATTTTTCGTTATCTCAATTGAAGTAAAGAGCCTCCCCAATAGGGGAGGCTCTTTACTTCAACTAGTCTCCGTGTTCCTCGAATGGGTCTCTTAATTGTTCAGAGGGTTGCCCAAAGGCAGTATATAAGGCGTACCCGGTAAAACTTACAAGTGAACCAGATAGAAAGATGGCGACTAGGGTTGCAGTTTCCATTATTAGAGAATTTCAAGACTACAATGGATCTATGATAAGATCGTTTATTTACAACGCAAGGGTATACAAAGTCAACAGATCTCAACCAATAGTATTTATGGCGACACAAACCGTTGAGGGTAGTTCTAGATCTGGTCCAAGACGAACAACTGTAGGGGCTTTATTGAAACCGTTGAATTCAGAATATGGGAAAGTGGCTCCGGGATGGGGAACTACTCCTTTGATGGGTGTCGCAATGGCTCTATTTGCGGTATTCCTATGTATTATTTTGGAGATTTATAATTCTTCCGTTTTACTGGACGGAATCTTAATGAATTAGATCCATAAGAACCAAGAAGTCTTGACTTTTCAACCCAAAATAACTCACTTAGGCTTCTTTTTTTTAGGGTATTCTGGTAGGGTAGTTCGACCGTGGAATTCCTTTGGTTCGGTATTTCCGGAATATGAGTGTGTGACTTGTTAGAATTGATCCTATTGATAGTACAGAGAATGGTCTGTCATCTCGAGAGAGATGGTTTTACCTCGTCTGATATTCATTAGAATATCTGGAGCACGGAATCCATGGAATAGATCAAGAAATATTAGCACTATGATTCATACCTAACTATTCAGACCTCGCGACCGCACTAAAAAAAAATGCAAATAGTTAGAATCCGAGATCGAAGGATTTTTCTTCCTTCAACTGCTTATGCTTATTTTAACCAAAGGACAAATGTTTCTCTGGATTTTTAGTCATTCCATCGATTCATTGAATAAGTGATGATCAAATGGTTCTTACTCAAGGAACCTTTGAGTTTAGCTTGGGGCTTTATTGACTCATCGTGGTTCGAGTATGAATCTGAGGTTTCAATCGATTCTGTAGGGTCTCAACAAGAGAATTCCTATATAAAAAAAAAAAAAGACAATCCACATTACAAATAAATAAAAAGAAAGAAAATAGGGAAAGAGAAGATTCAAGAGGCCTGTAACGATCAACATAAATACGAATGAGCCGGCTTGATATTTTGGCATTATCATCACAACAAAGAAAAGAAGCGCTTCGGGGTTTTTGGTCCTTCGTATCTTCAGAGAAGATTGAATCTAGGACTAAGATAAGAAATTTAAAAATTTCTCTCCGCTCCAAACAGTTTGTGGGTGTTTCCGCTTGAGCTGTACGAGATGAAATTCTCATATACAGTTCTAAGAGGGGGAGTCCCCTTGGTTTACCTATCTCAATAAAGTATATGATTGGTTCGAAGAGCGTCTCGAAATTCAGGCAATTGCGGATGATATAACTAGTAAATATGTTCCTCCTCATGTCAACATATTTTATTGTCTAGGAGGAATTACGCTTACTTGTTTTTTAGTACAAGTAGCTACGGGGTTTGCTATGACTTTTTACTATCGTCCGACGGTTACCGAGGCTTTTGCCTCTGTTCAATACATAATGACTGAAGCTAACTTTGGCTGGTTAATCCGATCGGTTCATCGATGGTCGGCAAGTATGATGGTCCTAATGATGATCCTGCACGTATTTCGTGTGTATCTCACCGGTGGATTTAAAAAACCCCGCGAATTGACTTGGGTTACAGGGGTGGTTCTGGCTGTATTGACCGCATCTTTTGGTGTAACTGGTTATTCCTTGCCTCGGGACCAAATTGGTTATTGGGCAGTTAAAATCGTGACAGGCGTACCGGAAGCTATTCCTATAATAGGATCACCCGTGGTCGAGTTATTACGAGGAAGTGCTAGTGTGGGTCAATCTACTTTGACTCGTTTTTATAGTTTACACACTTTTGTATTACCTCTGCTTACTGCCGTATTTATGTTAATGCACTTTCCAATGATACGTAAACAAGGTATTTCTGGTCCTTTATAGAGATAGAGAAACTAGTTCCTAGATATTTGTAATCAATCCTATATCATTTTGGGTAGGAACAATCCTATTTCATTGCTACAAATATGGATTATTGAAATAAAAAAAAAATAAGACATTTATTTAGATATTTCCCTTCAACTCTGCAATATTTTATTATTTCATTTATCTGATATGAATAGTTGAAGTGGATTTTCCGAAGAGAAGATGGATTATGGGAGTGTGTGACTTGAACTATTGATTGGCCTGTGCAGATATATGTCTATGATTTTATCCGCCACATTGGAATTTACAACCAAATGTGTCTCTTTTCCAACCACCGCGTAAGCCTCATACAGAGAGTATGCTGGTTCGCTCGAGGAGAATTTTTCTATGATTAGAACCGAATGAATCATGTCGTGCATCAACACAACAGGCTTCGTAAGATCCAGTAGAATAAGTGATGACGCTGCTGATTATGTACTATCTATTCCACTTACTTAACTTAATAGTAGGGAAATGCATTCATTTCCTTTGCATCGATTCCGATCTATGATACTATCGGAGTGAAACAAGGGATCTAAAGAAGAACAGAGGCTAGACTATATTAGTAACA